TTTAATATTAATATAAAATTTATTAACTACGGTTTAATAAATTTAATAGAGATAGAGGAATTTAATTTGTGTAATTTTTATTTTTAAATATTTATATATATATATATATATGTATATTAAATATTTATATTATAAAAATTATATTAATTAATTAAATAATTAATTAATTAATTTATATATATATATATTAAATTTTTGCCTAATTAAAATATATATTTATAATATATTTTTATTTAAACAGAGCTATAATTGATTTATAATTAAATTAATTTTTATAATAATATTATAAGAAAAAAAATAAGAGAAATAATAAAAATTTATTAATGTTTATTAAATATATAATATAAAAAAAAAAAAAAAAAAAATCTATGTGAAAAATTAAGTGAATAGATAAATTTTTTATATTTTTAATAATTTATTATAAATTTATTTTACATGTAAATTTTAGTATGAAATTTTAATTATTTTAATAATAATTAATTTAAATTTACAGTAATTAAAATTAAAAATTTAAGAAATTAAGATTTAGTAATATTTAAATTAATAACTAATTTTGTGCCAGCAGTTGCGGTTAAACAAAAATTAAATTAAATTATTTCAGTATATAATAAATAATGAATAATTAAATTAAATATTAAATTATTAAGTGAAATTTTAATTTAATTAAAAATTATTTTAAAATTATGATTTAATAAATTTTATTATAAACTAGGATTAGATACCCTATTATTAAAAATTTAATTAAAAATACTAAAATAGTAAATAAAATATTATTGAAACTTAAATAATATGGCGGTATTTTAGTTCATTTAGAGGAATCTGTCTAATAATTGATAATCCACGAATAAATTTACTTAATTTTATAATTTTGTATATCATTGTTAAAAAAATATTTTTTAATAAAAATAATATTTTAAAATTTAAAATAAAATTTAATTCAGATCAAGATGCAGATTATAATTAAGTTTAAGATGGATTACAATAAATATATTTAAATGGAAAGAATTTTGTAAAATTTAATTGAAGGTGGATTTAAATGTAATTTTAATTAGTTTATTAAAATGATTAAAAATTGAAATATGTACATATTGCCCGTCACTTTCATTTAAAAATTGAAATAAGTCGTAACAAAGTAGAGGTACTGGAAAGTGTTTCTAGAATGAACAAATTAGAGCTTGATAAGTATTTCATTTACATTGAAAAGAAATTAAAATAATTAATTAATTTGAGGGGGGAAATTAATAAAATATAAATAATAAAAAAATTTTTAATATTGGGGGGTATTAAAGTATTTTTTWAAAAAAAATAAATTATTTTATAGTAAATTAGTATTGTGAAAGAAATTTGAAATAATTGAAAATGAATTAATTAAAAAGTAATTTTTATTTAATGTATCTTGTGTATCAGAGTTTATTAAAAAATATTTTTTTTTTAGAAAAATCTCGAATTTAAAAGAGTTAATTAATTATAAAAGTTAATGTAGAAAAATTATTTTAAATAATTAATTTGTAATGAAATGTTAATCGTTTTTAAATATATCTAGTTATTTTAGAAAAAAATTTAATTTAAAATTTAAAAAATTTTATTTTTAATTATAATTAAAAATAAAATTTTTAAAATTAAATATATTAAGGGATAAGCTTTAATATAAAATTTTATAATAAAATAAAATTTAATTAAAAGTTTTAAAATTTATATTGTTTAAAAATTATAATTTATTATAAAAAATTTTATTTTTAATAAAATTTAATAAAAATTTAATTTTATATAAAATAATAATAAAAATAATAAAAAATTAAAAATAATGATAAAATTAGTATATTTAATTTAAAATATAATTTAATTAATAATAATTAAGTTAAAGGAATTCGGCAAAATTTTATATTCACTTGTTTATCAAAAACATGTCTTTTAGAATAATAATTTAAAGTCTAATCTGCCCACTGATAATATATTAAAGGGCTGCAGTATATTGACTGTACAAAGGTAGCATAATCAATAGTCTTTTAATTGAAGACTTGTATGAAAGATTTGATGAAATATAAACTGTCTCTAATTTAATAATAAAATTTAATTTTTTAGTTAAAAAGCTAAAATAATTTTAAAAGACGAGAAGACCCTATAGAGTTTTATATTAATTTTATTTAAGATTATTTATAAAATTAAAAATTAAAAATAAAATTAATATTTTATTGGGGTGATAAAAAAATTAATATAACTTTTTTTAAAAATTTAAACATAAATAAGTGATTAATTGATCCATTAATTATGATTAAAAGAAAAAATTACCTTAGGGATAACAGCGTAATATTTTTTTTTAGTTCGAATAAAAAAAAAAGTTTGCGACCTCGATGTTGGATTAAGATAAAATTTAAATGCAAAAGTTTAAAATTTTGATCTGTTCGATCATTAAAATCTTACATGATCTGAGTTCAAACCGGTGTAAGCCAGGTTGGTTTCTATCTTTAGATAAAGAAAATATTTTAGTACGAAAGGATCAAATATTTTTAATAATTAAAATTTAGTGAATAATAATAATAGTAATTAATATACTATTTTGACAGAAAAATGTGATGATTTTAGAAGTCATAAATGTATAATTATATTATATAAATAGTATATGATAATACAAGATTTATATAATATTTTTATTGGGGGGTTAATTTTAATAATTGGGGTATTAATTGGTGTGGCTTTTTTAACATTATTAGAGCGAAAAGTTTTAGGTTATATTCAAATTCGTAAAGGACCAAATAAAATAGGAGTATTAGGTATTTTACAGCCTTTTTGTGATGCTATTAAATTATTTTCTAAAGAACAAGTTTATTTAAATTATTCTAATTATTTTTCTTTTTATTTTTCTCCTATTGTAAGATTTATATTATCTTTAATAATTTGAATAGTTATTCCTTATTTTTTTAATATAATTATTTTTAATTTAGGGTTATTATTTTTTTTATGTTGTACAAGAGTTGGGGTTTATACTTTATTAATTGCTGGATGATCTTCAAACAGAAATTATTCATTATTAGGGGGTTTACGAGCAGTAGCTCAAACAATTTCTTATGAGGTAAGATTGTCTTTAATTTTGATATCAAGTATTATTTTAATTATAGATTTTAATATAATTAAATTTAATGAATATCAAAATTTAATTTGATTATTAATGATAATAATTCCTTTAAGAATATGTTTTTTATCTTCATTAATAGCAGAGACTAATCGTACTCCTTTTGATTTTGCTGAGGGAGAGAGAGAATTAGTTTCAGGGTTTAATATTGAATATAGAAGAGGGGGATTTGCTTTAATTTTTTTGGCTGAATATTCAAGTATTTTATTTATAAGTTTATTGTTTGTTATTATTTATATAGGGGGTTATGAGTTAAGTTTAATATTTTATTTAAAATTAGTATTTTTATCTTTTTTTTTTATTTGAGTTCGGGGGACATTACCTCGTTATCGTTATGATAAATTAATATATTTATGTTGAAAAAGATATTTACCTTTATCTTTAAATTATTTATTATTTTTTATAGGATTAAAAATAATTTTAATATATAAAATAAATTTAGTATAAATTAATAGAATATTTATTCTTTCTTAAGTTTTCAAAACAAATGCTTAACAAGCTCATTAATTAAAAATTAAAAATTAATTTATCTCAAAATTTATTTAAAATTGGGTTAATAATAAAATAAGAAAAATAAATTATTGTAAGAATTTGTCCTGTGATAATATAAGGAGCTTCAACGGATCGAGMACCAATTCATGTTAATAGAATAATTGTAGTAATTAACATTCAAAATAAAATTTGATTAATTGGATAAAATTGAATTCCTTGAATTTTTTTATTGAATGTGAAAGGTAAAATAATTAAAATTAAAATAGATATTACTAAAGCAATTACACCTCCTAATTTATTTGGAATTGATCGTAAAATAGCATAAGCGAATAAAAAATATCATTCTGGTTGGATATGAATTGGAGTTACTAATGGATTAGCAGGAATAAAATTATCTGGGTCGCCTAATAAATATGGATTAATAAGAGATAAAAAAGTTAATATTGAAATTAAAATAATAAATCCAATTAAATCCTTGAATGTAAAGAATGGGTGAAAGGGGATTTTATCTAAATTTCTATTAATACCTAATGGATTATTTGATCCTGTTTGATGAAGAAATAATAAATGAATTATAGTTAATATAAGAATAATAAATGGGAATAAAAAATGAAATGTATAAAATCGGGTTAAAGTTGCATTATCTACAGCAAATCCTCCTCAAATTCAATTAACTAGCATAGTTCCTAAGTAAGGAATTGCGGATAATAAATTTGTAATTACTGTAGCTCCTCAAAAAGATATTTGACCTCATGGTAATACATATCCTATAAAAGCTGTAGCTATTAATAAAAATAAAATAATAATACCAATTATTCAAGTAAATTTTAAATTAAATGATTCATAGTAAATTCCTCGACCAATATGAAAATAAATACAAATAAAAAAGAAAGATGCTCCGTTAGCATGTAAAGTTCGAATTAATCATCCATAATTAACATTTCGGCAAATATAGTTAACTCTAAAAAAGGCTAAATCAATATTAGCTGTAAAATATATTGTTAAGAATAATCCTGTTAAAATTTGAATTATTAAACATAAAGCTAAAATAGATCCAAAATTTCATCATGATGAAATATTAGATGGAGTTGGTAAATCAATTAATGATCCGTTAATAATTTTAATTACTGGATGAGTTTTACGAATAGGCTTATATAAATTTATCATTAGTTATTAAATGATCGTAATGGACCAAAAAAAATATTTGTAATTTTTACAATTGCAATTAAAGTAATAAATAAATAAATAATTAATATAATTATTATAAAAAAATTTTGTTTATTATATAATTTAGATAAATTAAAATTAAGTTCATTATTAAAAAATAAAGTTGAATTAAAGAAATTAATTATTTCATCGTTAATGGAAAAATTTATTCAAAATAAATTATTTTTTAAAAAAAATCTAAAAATTAAAATAGTAAAAATATAAATAAAAATAAATTTACTTATAAGGTGAATTTTAAATAATTCATTGGAAGCTACGCTTGAAACATAAATAAATAGAACTAATAAACCTCCTAAAAAAATTAAAAATAAAATATAAGAAAATCAGTAAGTATTAATTAATATACCTGATAATAAACAAGTAAAAAGAGTTTGAATTAAAATTAATAATCCTATTGTAAGAGGGTGGTTAATAAAATATAATAAAATTGAAATAGAGATTAATAAAATAGATAAAAATATTTTTAAAATATCAAAGAATAGTTTATAAAAATAATAATTTTGGAGATTATAGATAAAGAAAATCTTTTTCTTTGAAGTTTTTAAAGAAAATTCTTATTTTTGATTTACAAGACCAAAGTTTTTAATTAAACTATAAAAACTTAAATTTACTAATGTTAAATATAAGATTAGTTATTATTATTATATTTATGTTTGGGAATATAATTTTTGTTTCTAAACATAAACATTTATTAATTGTATTAATAAGTTTAGAATTTATAGTATTAAGAATTTTTTTTTTAATATTATTATATTTATTTATAATTAATTATAATTTATATATAGTAATAGTATTTTTAGTTTTTTCTGTTTGTGAGGGAGCATTAGGGCTATCTATTTTAGTATCTATAATTCGAACTCATGGAAATGATTATTTTCAAAGTTTTAATTTAATTTAATGATAAAATTTTTATTTATAATAATTTTTATAATTCCTTTATGTTTTAAAAAAAATATATTTTGAATGGTGCAAATATTAATAATATTAATAATGTTAATATTTATAAATTCTTCTATTAGAATTATGAATTTTTGTAATTTAAGTTATTTAATAGGGTATGATATAATTTCTTATGGTTTAATTTTATTAAGAATTTGAATTAGAAGATTAATAATTATGGCAAGTGAAAGATTATACAAAAATAATTTTTATATAAAATTATTTTTATTTAATATTATTTTTTTACTAATAATATTGTATTTAACTTTTAGAATTATAAATTTATTTTTATTTTATTTATTTTTTGAGAGAAGTTTAATTCCAACTTTAATGTTAATTATTGGTTGAGGTTATCAACCTGAACGAATTCAAGCGGGAATGTATTTATTATTTTATACTTTATTTGCTTCTTTACCTTTATTATTAGGGATTTTTTATATTTATAAAAATATGAATTATATAATAATTTATTTTTTAAAATTTTATGACTATAATTTATTAATTTTATATTTGAGATTAATTATAGCTTTTTTGGTAAAAATACCTATATATTTTGTTCATTTATGATTACCTAAAGCTCATGTAGAGGCTCCTATTTCTGGGTCTATGATTTTAGCTGCAATTATATTAAAATTAGGGGGTTATGGTCTTTTACGAGTTATAATTATTTTACAAAAAATTAATTTAAAAATAAGATTTATTTGGGTAGTAATTAGTTTAATTGGGGGTTTTTATATTAGAATAAAATGTTTTTGTCAAATTGACATAAAATCTTTGATTGCTTATTCATCTGTAGCTCATATAAGAATTGTAATTGGAGGTATTATAACAATAAATTATTGAGGCTACATAGGAGCTTATATTTTAATAATTGGGCATGGATTATGTTCTTCTGGGATATTTTGTTTATCTAATATAAATTATGAACGATTAAATAGTCGTAGATTATTTATCAACAAAGGAATAATAAATTTTATACCTTCAATAAGTTTATGATGATTTTTGCTAATATCTTCTAATATAGCTGCCCCGCCTTCTTTAAATTTAATAGGTGAAATTAGATTAATCAATAGATTAATAAGATGATCTTGATTGAGAATATTTATATTAATGTTAATTTCTTTTTTTAGAGCTGGGTATAGATTATATTTATATTCTTATACCCAACATGGAAAATATAATATGGGAATTTTTAGATTTCATATTGGGACTTCTCGGGAATATTTATTATTATTATTGCATTGATTACCTTTAAATATTTTAATTGTAAAAATTGATTACAGAATAATTTGGTTTTACTTAAATAATTTAAAATAAAATATTGATTTGTGGAGTCAAATATATGAAATAAAATTCATTTTAAGTTATTAATAAATTTTCTATTTGTTTTATTAGATTTTTTTTTTTATTTTTTTTTATATTACTAAATTTTTTTATAATAATTTATTTTATTATAAATAATATAATTATTTTTTTAGAGTGGGAAATTATTTCTTTTAATTCGATTAATATTGTTATTTCTATTTTATTGGATTGAATATCTTTATTATTTATAATATTTGTTTCTTTAATTTCTTCATCTGTTATTTTTTATAGAAAAAGTTATATAAGTTCAGAGTTAAATTTAAATCGATTTATTATTTTAGTTTTATTATTTGTATTTTCTATAATTTTACTTATTATTAGACCTAATATAATTAGAATTTTTTTAGGTTGAGATGGTTTAGGGTTAGTTTCATATTGTTTAGTAATTTATTATCAAAATATTAAATCTTATAATGCTGGGATATTAACTGCTTTATCAAATCGAGTAGGAGATGTGATGATTTTAATATTAGTTTCTTGGATATTAAATTATGGAAGATGAAATTATATTTTTTATTTAAATTTTATAAGAAATGATTTTTCTATAAAAATTATTAGATTATTAGTTATTATTGCTGCTATAACAAAAAGAGCTCAAATTCCTTTTAGTTCTTGGTTACCTGCAGCTATAGCTGCTCCAACTCCAGTTTCTGCTTTAGTTCATTCTTCAACTTTAGTTACTGCTGGAGTTTATTTATTAATTCGATTTAATATTTTATTAGTTGAAATATTTTTATTAAAATTTTTATTATTATTTTCTGGGTTGACAATGATGATAGCTGGTATTTGTGCTAATTATGAATTTGATTTAAAAAAAATTATTGCTTTATCTACATTAAGACAATTAGGTTTAATAATAAGAATTTTAAGTATAGGATTTTATGATTTAGCTTTTTTTCATTTATTGACTCATGCTATATTTAAGGCTTTATTATTTATATGTGCGGGGGTAATTATTCATATAATAAATAATAATCAAGATATTCGTATAATGGGTGGTATTAGTTATTATATTCCTTTAACTTCTTTATGTATAAATATTTCTAATTTAGCTTTATGTGGTATTCCTTTTTTAGCTGGATTTTACTCTAAAGATATAATTTTGGAAATAGTTAGAATAAGAAATTTAAATTTATTAATTTTTTATTTATATTATTTTTCTACTGGTTTGACAATATTTTATACTATTCGTTTATTAATATATTTAATAATTAATGATTATAATTTATTATCTATTTATAATTTATATGACGAAGATTATATTATATTAAAAAGTATATTTATTTTATTATTTATAAGATTAGTTTCAGGAAGATTTTTAAGTTGATTAATTTTTTATTACCCTTATATAATTTATTTACCTGTTTCTTTAAAAATAATAGTAATTTATGTTAGTATATTTGGTATATTGATAGGTTTAATAATCAGTAATATAAATATTTATTCTTTAAATAAATTTTTAATATTTTATAATTTAAGAAGATTTTTAATATTAATATGATTTTTACCTAATTTATCAACTTATGGTTTAAATTATTATTTTTTAAAATTTGGTCAAATTTTAAGAAAGAATATTGATATAGGTTGAGTTGAAATATATAGAGGGCAAGGGATATATAAAATTATTAAATTTTATTCTTTAGTTAATATAATTTATCAAATAAATAATTTTAAAATTTATTTATTTAGATTTATTTTATGAATAATAATTTTTATTATTTTAATTATAATTTATTTAAATAGCTTAATAAGAGTTTAATATTGAAGATATTAAGGTGATTTTATAATCTTTAAATATTTATAAAAAATAATTTTTTATTTTTACAATGAAAATGTAAAGTTTTATTTAAACTATATAAATAAAATAAGAAATATTAATGATTTTATTCACTAAAAATTAAGTTAGCAGCTTAATTATTAAATATTTCTAATTGGAATTTTTTATTCAATTTTATCATTAACAGTGATATACCTCTTTTTGGTTTCAATTAATAAATAAGGAGTTATTAACTCTATCTTTTAAGTCGAAATTAAATGCAAAATTGCTTCTTATTTAAGATAAATTGAAAATTCAATATTATTTGATTGCAATTCAAATGTTTTAAATAAACTATAATCCTTTAATTTGTTCAATTTAATATATTTTGATTTCATTCGTGATAAAGTCCAATTAGTAAAATGATAATGAAAAAAAAATTAATTTTAAATCAGTTAAAAAAATTAATTCTTAAAAAAGTAGGGATTATAGGTAAAATTAAAGCAATTTCTACATCAAAAATTAAAAAAATTACTGTAATTAAAAAAAAATGTAATGAAAATGGAATACGAGATAAAGATTTAGGATCAAATCCACATTCAAATGGGGAACATTTTTCTCGATMAAGGAAAGATTTTTTTGAAATAATAAATGAAATTATTATAAAAATATTAGAAATAAGAATTATAATAGTTGATATTATTATTATTAAAATAATTATTTATATTAAAATAAAATTAAACTTTTTGATTGGAAGTCAAATATACTAAATATATTATATAAATAATTAATTTCCTCATCAATAAATAGAAATATAAAGGAAAAGTCATACTACATCAACAAAATGTCAATATCAAGCTGCTGCTTCAAATCCAAAATGATGATTATTAGAAAAATGATTATTTAAATGACGGATAAGACAGGTTAATAGAAAAATAGTTCCAATAATTACATGAAGTCCATGAAATCCGGTAGCTATAAAAAATGTTGATCCATAAATTCTATCTGCAATTGTAAAAGGAGCTTCAATATATTCGTAAGCTTGAAGAATTGTGAAATAAATACCTAATATAATAGTAATAAATAAACTTTGAGATGTTTGGGTATAATTATTTTCTATTAAAGCATGATGAGATCAGGTAACAGTAATACCTGAAGTAATTAGAATAATAGTATTAAGTAAAGGAATTTGGAAGGGATTAAATGGTACAATTCTTATAGGAGGTCATATAGATCCAATTTCAATATTAGGAGAAAGTCTACTATGAAAAAAAGCTCAAAAAAATGAAATAAAAAAAAAAATTTCTGAAATAATAAATAAAATTATTCCTCATCGAAGACCTTTTGTTACTAATAAAGTATGTTTACCTTGAAATGTTCCTTCTCGGCAAATATCTCGTCATCATTGGTATATAGTTAATAAAACAATAATATAACCTAAAATAAATAAATTTAAATTAAAATTATGAAATCATTTTACTAAACCAGTTACTAAAGTTATTACTCCAATAGCTCCGGTTAAAGGTCATGGGCTGTAATCTACTAGGTGATATGGATGATTGTGGTGAGTTATCATTTATAAATTAATTTACTTCTCTAGAATAAAGAGTTCTTAAAATAGTAATAACATATGATTGAATAATTGCAACAGTAGATTCTAAAATTAATAATAAAATTTGAATAATAATTAAGATAATTAATAAATAATTAGGTATATTTGTTCCAGTATTTCTTAATAAGGTTAAAAGAAGATGTCCAGCAATTATATTAGCTGTAAGACGTACAGCTAAAGTTCCAGGACGAATAAAATTTCTAATTGTTTCAATTAAAACTATAAAAGGTATTAAAATACTTGGAGTTCCTTGAGGGATTATATGAATAAATATATGTTGGGTATTATTAATTCATCCATAAATTATAAATCTTAATCATAGAGTTAATGATAAAGATAAGGAAATATTTAAATGACTAGTTCTAGTAAAGATATAAGGGAATAATCCTAAAAAATTATTAAATAAAATAAAAAAAAATAATGAAATAAAAATAAAAGTAGATCCATTATAATTGTTAGGCCCTAAAAGAGTTTTAAATTCTTTATGAAGTTTAGAAGAAATTAAATTTCATAAAATAAAATGTCGATTAGGGATTAATCAAAAAGAATATGGAATGAATATTAATCCAATAAAAGTACTAATTCAATTAATAGATAAATTAAAAATATTAGTTGATGGGTCAAAAATTGAAAATAAGTTATTTATCATTTTCAAATAAAGTTATTTTTAAAATAAATTTTATTTTTATTATTATAATTGATATTTTTATAATTAAAAATAAAATAATTTATAATATTAAAAGTAAAGAAAATTCTAATAAAAAAAATTAAAGAAAAAATTCAATTAATAGGTATTATTTGAGGAATAAAAGAATATTACTAAGGTAATAATTTAAATTTGACATATTTATGTTATAAATTAACTAATTCTTTCATTAGAAGTAATTGCTAATTTACTATTAAATGATTTAAGAGACCATTACTTGCTTTCAGTCATCTAATGATGAATAATTATTAATTCAATTAATAAAATTTTTAATTGAAATTCTTTCAATTACAATAGGTATAAAACTATGATTTGCTCCACAAATTTCAGAACATTGTCCATAAAAAATTCCAGGTCGATTAATAAAAAATCTTGTTTGATTTAATCGACCTGGATTAGCATCAACTTTTACTCTTAAGGATGGAATTGTTCATGAATGAATTACATCAGTAGCTGTAATTAAAATACGAATTTGATTATTTATTGGTAAAATAATTCGATTATCAACATCTAATAAACGGAAATTATTTAAATTATCGGGGGATTGAATTATATAAGAATCAAATTCTACATTATTAAAATCTGAGTATTCATAACTTCAATATCATTGATGTCCAATAGATTTTAAAGTGATTAATGGATTATTAAGTTCATCTAAAAGATACAAAAGACGTAATGAAGGTAAAGCAATAAAAATAAGAGTAATTGCTGGTAAAATGGTTCAAATTAATTCAATTATTTGTTCTTCTAATAAAAATCGATTAATATATTTATTAAAAAATAAATTAATTATTAAATATGATACTAAAATTGTAATTATAATTAAAATAATTAATGTGTGATCATGGAAAAAAATAATTTGTTCTATTAAAGGAGATGCTCTATTTTGATAATTAAGATTAGATCATGTTGCCATATTCTAAAAAAAGGATAATCCTTTATAAATGGGGTTTAAATCCATTACATATAATCTGCCATATTAGAAGTTACTTAAAATAGGTAATTCATTATATGAGTGTTCAGCTGGGGGTAAATTTTGATATCATTCAATAGACGAAGATATATTTATAGAAAAAATAATTAAACGTTGACTAATTATAGATTCTCAAACAATAAGAATTATTATAATTATTGAAAATAGGGAAATATAAGAGCCAAATGATGAAATAATATTTCAGGAAATAAAACTATCAGGGTAATCTGAATAACGTCGAGGTATTCCAGCTAAACCTAAAAAATGTTGAGGAAAAAAAGTTAAATTAACTCCAATAAATATTGAAATAAATTGGATTTTTAATAAATAAGGATTTATCGTTAATCCTGTAAATAAAGAATATCAATGAATAAATCCTCCAAAAATGGCAAATACAGCTCCTATAGATAAAACATAATGAAAATGAGCTACAACATAATAAGTATCATGAAGAGTAATATCAATTGAGGAATTAGCTAAAACAACTCCTGTTAAACCTCCTACTGTAAATAAAAAAATAAACCCTAATCTTCATAATATTGAAGGACTATAATTAATTTGAGTTCCATGAAGAGTAGCTAATCAACTAAAAATTTTAATTCCTGTTGGTACAGCAATAATTATTGTAGCTGAAGTAAAGTAAGCTCGAGTATCAATATCTATTCCTACGGTAAATATATGATGAGCTCAAACAATAAATCCTAGAAGACCAATTGCTATTATAGCATAAATTATTCCTAAATATCCAAAAGTTTCTTTTTTTCCTCTTTCTTGTGAAATTATGTGAGAAATTATACCAAATCCAGGTAAAATTAAAATATAGACTTCTGGGTGTCCAAAAAATCAAAATAAATGTTGGTATAAAATTGGGTCTCCTCCTCCAGCTGGGTCAAAAAATGAAGTATTTAAATTACGGTCTGTTAAAAGTATAGTAATAGCTCCTGCTAAAACTGGTAAAGATAATAAAAGAAGAAGAGCAGTAAGACCTACTGATCAAATAAATAGGGGTATTTGATCAAAAGATATATTATTAATTCGTATATTAATAATAGTTGTAATAAAATTAATTGCTCCTAAAATTGAAGAAATACCAGCTAAATGTAAGGAAAAAATAGCTAAATCAACAGAAGATCCTCTATGAGCAATATTAGATGAAAGAGGTGGGTAAACTGTTCATCCTGTTCCTGCTCCATTTTCAACAATTCTACTTGAGATAAGTAAAATTAAAGATGGGGGTAGAAGTCAAAATCTTATGTTATTTATTCGAGGGAAAGCTATATCTGGGGCTCCTAATATAAGAGGTACTAATCAATTTCCGAATCCCCCAATTATGATAGGTATTACTATGAAAAAAATTATAATAAAAGCATGGGCAGTTACGATAGTATTATAAATTTGATCATCTCCAATTAAAGAACCTGGATTTCCTAATTCAGTTCGAATTAATAAACTTAATGAAGTTCCTACTATTCCTGCTCAAATTCCAAAAATAAAATATAAAGTTCCAATATCTTTATGATTAGTGGAGAAAAGTCATTTTCGCAAATAAAATGGCTGAGATATTAAGCGATAAATTGTAAATTTATTAACGAGAATTAATCTCTTTTATTAAGTCTTATATTCAAAAAAAAATGATATAAAATTGCAAATTTTAAGGTGTAAATTATACTAAGGCTTAAAGAAATTTCTTTATATATAATTTTGAAGATTATTAGTTTATAATTAACTTAAAACCTTAAAAAAAAAAGGTTCTAATAATTATACCTAATAAAGAAATAAAGTTAAAAAAATAAATTAAAATTAAAATATTATTTTTAATAAAAATTTTAAATCATTTTAATTTAAAAGAAAAAAATAATAATGAAGAATAGATAACACGGATATAAACAAATAATAAAATTAAACTTGATATAATAAATACAAAAGAAATAATAAAAAAATTATTGTTTATTAAGTAATTAATTACAATTCATTTAGGGAAAAATCCTAAAAATGGAGGTAATCCTCCTAAAGAAAGAAAATTAATTATAATTGAAATTTTAATTAAAAAATTTATATTAAAAGAAAATAATTGATTAATAAAAAAAATATTAATAATATAAAATAAAAAACATATAATAAGTGAAAAAATTGAATAAAAAATAAAATAAATTATTCAAAGATTTTCACTAATAATTATAGAAGAAATTATTCAACCTAGATTATTAATTGAAGAAAAGGCTATTAATTTACGTAAAGAAGATTGATTAAATCTTCCAATAGCTCCAATTAAAACATTAATAATTATAATAAAATATATAAAATTTAAATTAAAATAATAGGATAATAAAATTATGGGGGTAATTTTTTGTCATGTTATTAAAATAAAACAATTAAATCAAGAAAGGCCTTCTATAATATTAGGGAATCAAAAATGGAAAGGAACTGATCCTATTTTTATTATTAAAGAGGAATTAATAATAATAGAAAAAAAATTATTAAATAAAAAATTTTTTATTAAAAATAATCTTAATAAAATTGAAAATAAAAAATTAATTGATGCAATTGATTGGGTAAGAAAGTATTTTAATGAAGCTTCTGAATTTAAAAGATTATTAGGGGTATTAATAAGGGGGATGAATCTTAATAAATTGATTTCTAATCCAATTCAGCAACCTAATCATGAATTGGCTGAAATAGAAATTAATGTTCTAAAAAATAAAATAAATAAGAAAAATATTTTATTAGAATTAGGGAATATAAGAATAAAAAATAAGAATTATATTCTAAATTGAAATTTATTCATATTATAAAAATTATATTTTAGTGTAAGATGCACAATAATTTTTGAAGTTATTAGTTATAGTTTAATTCTATAAAATATAATAAAGGTAATAAAATTACATAATTTATCCTATCAGAATAATCCTTTAATCAGGCACTTTATTAATTTTTTTTAAAAAAAAAGGATTTCTTTTATATTTGAGGTATGAACCCAAAAGCTTTATTTAGCTTATTTTTAA